ATTAAATCTTAGAATTGTAGATTCTTTATTAAATTTGCAGTTTAATTGAATAAGATTTTACGTTGCGAAGTATGATTACATCTATTGTAAATAAGGGGCACTGAACACTGATCGCATTTAAAGGCCTGCCTAGATGTAACAAAGGGTCATCCTAGTTTAGCCACATCTTACAATTAATAAATTCGGAGTGAAAAATAGATGATCGCATTTAGCTCAAAATTACGTTGATTTAAATCCGACAGAGATAAGTCAATTAAATCGTAGCATACCTCTCTTTAATAGATCCAGATAACCGATAGACATGAGTTTTGGAAAAATTAATCAGTTTTAATTAAAACTGATTAATTTACAAAATTTAAAATTGTTTTCCAATTTGGCAGATAAATGTGATAAATTTAGAATTTATTTAAGAAATTAAATTCAATTGGAAGACTAATAGAGAATAACTCTTTTTTATATTTTCAAAATATATACTTATATAGTTAAAAAGTCTTAAATTATTGGGACAATAATAAAAAAAGAAAAATATAAAATTGTAATTATTTGACTTATAAAAATATAAGGGAATTCAATTGGTATTGCACCTAAGAATGTTAGGATAATAAAAATGTTAATAAAAATTCAATAAAAAAATTTATTTTTCAAATTAAAATAAAATGAAGATATTTTATTTTTTATAGTAAATGAAAATGAAATAATAATTATAATGGACATTAATAAAGCTACTACTCCCCCCAATTTGTTTGGAATTGAACGAAGAATTGCATAAGCAAATAAAAAATATCATTCTGGTTGAATATGAGGAGGAGTAATTATTGGATTTGCTATATTGAAATTTTCTGCATCTATTAAAATATAAGGATATTGAAGAACAATTATTGAAAATAATAGTAGTACTATTGAAATTCCTAAAATATCCTTAATTGAAAAGTAAGAATGAAATGGGATTTTGTCAATATTTAATGAAATTCCTAGAGGATTTGATGAGCCCTTTTCATGAATTAGTATAATATGTACTATTACTAAAAATATGAGAATAAATGGTAAAATAAAATGTAAAGAAAAAAATCGAATTAAAGTATTATTATCTACTGAGAATCCTCCTCAAATTCAAAATGTAATTATTTGACCAAAATATGGGATAGCAGAAATTAAATTTGTAATTACAGTTGCACCCCAAAATGATATTTGTCCTCAAGGTAGAATATATCCTAAAAATGCTGTAGCTATTAAAGATAGTACAATTATAACTCCTGAAAATCATACTTTAATGAAGTGAAAAGAAGAATAGTAAATACCACGTGCAATGTGAATATATATGAAAATAAAAAATATAGAGGCTCCATTTGCATGAATTGATCGAATTATCCATCCATAATTTACATCTCGTTGAATATGAGAAATTATTGAAAAAGCAGTAGAAATGTCACTGGAAAAATTTATTGCTAAAAATAAACCGGATATAATTTGAATTGCTAAACATATCCCTAGTAATGATCCAAAATTTCATATGTAAGAAATATTAGATGGGGTTGGAAGATTTTTTATAGAGTTTATAAGTTGAAATATCATAAGTTATTTTTATTGGGCTTATATTAGAATTAGTTAATTTTAATACAACAAATAAGGTAACAATTAAATAAATTATTATTAAAATAACCAAGTTTATGAATCCAATAAAATATATTTTATTAAGAATTTCATTTTTAACATTTTCTATGTGATATTCTCATTTAATGAAATAAGTAAAAAATATTAATGTAATAGGTATTATTCAATTTAATGAAATTTTATTATTTGGTCTTAATCTTACTATATATATAAAAATAATTAATATACCCCCTAAAATTAATAGAATTATGATTAAAGAAATTAAGGAAAATTGGGAAAATAGATAAAACATTAAAGCTATGTAAAGAGTAAGTAATATAATTGATATTAATATTAATACAGGATGAGTTATTATTATGAAGAAAATTGATATTACTATAATTATTGAAATTTTCAGAAAATAATATATTTAAGTATATAAATTTTGGAGATTTAAAGAGAGAAATCTTTTCTGATGTTAAAAGGATCATCCAATGCTGGTTTACAAAACCAATATTTTAATTAAATTATTTTAACTAATGATAAGAATAACCTTTTTTATTTACTTTGTTGGAGTATTCTCTTTTATTCTTAATCGATTTCATTTAATATTATTATTAATAAGAATTGAATTCATATATTTATCTCTTATGGTAATTTTTTTTTATAATTCAATGTTAATAAATATAATTAATGTATTTGTCTTTCTAACAGCAATTGTATGTGAAGCTTCAGTTGGGCTTAGTCTTCTTGTAATAATTAGATTTTATTATGGAAATGAACTAACTAAATCATTTAATTTAATTAAATGCTAAAGTTAATTTTTTTGAGAATATTAATTTTATGTATATTTTTATGACTAAATCAATTTCAAAGAATAATTGCAATTATTTTCGTGTTTTGTATATCTTTTTTGTTTTATTATAATAATATTAATATAATTTCATTATTCTTTGGGATTGATTTAATAAGTTTAATGTTAATTTTATTAACAATTTGGATTACATTTCTAATATTTTTGGCAAGAATATCTTTTGGTGTAAGAGTAAACAAAACTTTTACTTTTTATTTAAATTTAATGATAATAATACTGATTTTATGTTTTGGAACTACTAACTTGTTGTTTTTTTATTTCTTTTTTGAATCCGTTTTGTTCCCTATTATGATAATTATTTTTGGCTGGGGTTCCCAGCCAGAACGACTTCAAGCTGGATTCTATATGTTAATGTATACTTTGTTTGGCTCATTACCTTTATTAATTATAATTTTAATATTTAAATCAAATTCATTAATATATATATTTCTTGAATACTATTATTTAAGAATAGGAATAATTTTTTTATTAATAATACTGGGATTTTTAGTAAAAATCCCAGTATTTTTTTTCCATCTTTGGCTTCCTAAGGCTCATGTTGAAGCACCGATTTCTGGCTCTATAATTCTAGCTGGAGTTTTATTAAAATTAGGAATTTATGGAATTTATCGATTTAAAAGTTTTTTTTTTTATGATTTAATAAATTTTAATTATTTTTTAATAGTAATATCCATGTGAGGGAGAGTTTTAGTAAGAATTTATTGTATATTTCAAACTGATATTAAAGCATTAATTGCTTATTCTTCTGTTTGTCATATAGGTGTTGTCTTTTCTGGGACTGTTAATTTTTTATTTTTAGGTTCATATGGATCTTTATTATTAATAATTGGTCATGGTTTATGTAGATCAGGTTTATTTTGTTTAGCTAATTTAATTTATGAGCGATTTTTTACACGTTCTATTATTATAATTAAAGGATTAATAAAAATTTTTCCTTCTTTAACGTTATTTTGATTTATATTTTCAATTGTTAATATATCAGCTCCTATAACTATAAATTTGATAGGGGAATGGCTTTTATGTATTAGGTTAATAAAATGAAGATTGATTTTTATTTTCCCTATTATAATTTTAATTTTTATAAGTGCATGTTATTCTATATTTATATATAGGTATTTAAATCATGGTAATGGTTGAGCTATATGAAGAGCTAAATTAATTTCAATTCGAGAATATAATTTAATGATATTTCATTTTATTCCTATAATTAGATGATTTTTAAAAATGATTTTTTTTTTAAAATGAATTTGTTTAATTAGTTTAAGTTTAAAAATAATAAATTGTGGATTTATAGATATTTAATATTAAACAATTTTTATTAAATGAAGAGCAATATTACTATTATTAAGAATTATATTTTTTTTTTTATTTTTAATTAATATTTTTAATAAAAGGTTCTTAATTGTTGAATATATAATTTCTTGGCTGGCAAGAGTTGACTTAAAATTTTATTTCTTGTTTGACTGAATTAGAAATTTATTTATCAGAATTGTATTATTAATTTCTAGAATAGTTATTTTATATAGAACAAGGTACATAAAAACTGATAAAAATAAGAATTGTTTTTGCATTATTGTTTTATTATTTGTTTTTTCAATAATTTTATTAATCATAATACCTAATATATTTATAATTATTTTAGGCTGAGATGGCTTAGGGTTAGTTTCATATTGTTTAGTAATTTTTTATCAGAGAGTAAATTCTTACAACTCAGGAATAATAACCATTATTAGAAATCGAGTAGGGGATGTAATAATTATTATATCTTTAATTTTTATTTTCAATTTTGGAACTTGAGATTTAATATCATTAAAAGAAGCAGAGTATTTAGTAGGAATGTTTATTATTTTGGCTGGAATAACTAAGAGAGCGCAAATTCCATTCTCAGCTTGACTGCCTGCAGCAATAGCTGCTCCCACTCCAGTGTCCTCTTTAGTTCATTCATCTACTTTAGTAACAGCTGGTGTATATTTATTAATTCGTTTCAATTTTCTATTTAGCATTAATGAGAATTCTATATTTTTATTAAAAATTTCATTAATTACTATATTAATATCAGGTATTAATGCATTCTTTGAAACAGATTTTAAAAAAATTATTGCATTTTCTACTCTTAGACAACTATCAATGATAATAATTATTGTTTCCTTAAATATATTTGAATTAGCATTTTTTCACTTAGTAATACATGCTATTTTTAAATCGATATTGTTTTTATGCGCTGGTTTAATTATTCATTATATAAATGGAATCCAGGATATTCGAATATTAGGTAATTTTTTTAAAAATAGTCCAATTGTCATAAGTTGTATATTAGTATCAATTCTTTCTTTAATAGGGTTTCCATTTATTGGAGGATTTTATTCAAAGGATTTAATTTTAGAATTTTTTTTATTTAAAGTAAATAACTTATTATTATTAATTATATTTGTTTTAAGCTTAACTTTTACTTTTATGTATTGTTTACGATTGATATATATAATAATGTTAAAAGGAACATTATTTGTAAGTTTTTATAAAATAGAATTTGAAAAAAATTTAATTTTTCCAATTTTCATCCTAACTTTATTTTTACTAATTTCAGGAAATTTTTTATTTTGGAGAATAATTTTAAATAGAAAAATCATTTTCATTAGAATAATTTCTAAATTTTTTGGCCTTTTATGTATATTTTCAATAATATATTTATCCGTATTTATTTTAAAAACGTTTTTAAAATTCAATTCAAGATTAGAATTTTTCTATAAAATATGGTTTTTATCATCATTAACTAGATTAATTTTATTAATAAATAATAAGAGAATAATAAAAATAACAATAATAGATTGAAAATGAATAGAAATACTAGGTCCTTCTGGGACTAAAAATGAATTAATGAAATTATCAATATTGAGATATTGAGTCAATTTTTTGAATTTTAATAAAATCTTAGTATTAATTATATTATTGGTAATTCTTATTTTATAAATTTATTTTGTAATTTATATATCCAAATCTTTATAGTTTATTATTAAAATATTACACTGAAAATGTAAAGAAAAATTTATTAAAGGTATAAATTTAATCTTTAGTGTAAAAGCACGAAAAATTTTGATTTTTTAAGTAATAATTTTTATTTATTAAGATTAATAGTAAAAGTATTAATATACATAATTTATCCTATCAAGATAACCCTTTAATTTCAGGCATTTTACTTGTTGCGAAGTATGATTACATCTATTGTAAATAAGGGGCACTGAACACTGATCGCATTTAAAGGCCTGCCTAGATGTAACAAAGGGTCATCCTAGTTTAGCCACATCTTACAATTAATAAATTCGGAGTGAAAAATAGATGATCGCATTTAGCTCAAAATTACGTTGATTTAAATCCGACAGAGATAAGTCAATTAAATCGTAGCATACCTCTCTTTAATAGATCCAGATAACCGATAGACATGAGTTTTGGAAAAATTTTTCCAAAACTCATGTCTACATATAAAATTTCTTGTAAGTTAATCTAATAATTAAGTTTGGTTAATAAGAAAATTTTCTCTAAATTCTTTATAATTTTAGCCAGAATTGAAAAATTAGAAGATAAAGTTTATTTAATAATTAATAATTATTGAGATTTAGAGAATTCCCTAGTTAATTTTGTGCCAGCAACAGCGGTTATACAAAAAGGGAATTTTTGAATTAAGAATTTAATTTTTACTTTTAAAAACTCTAATTAAAAAATAAGGTGAAATTTATTTTTATTTTTATTTTTATTTTAAAATTAAAATTCTATTATAAACTAGGATTAGATACCCTATTATTAAGAAAATAACATTGTTAGTATATAAATATTATGAAAACAAAAAATTATGGCGGTATTTTAAGCTTTTCAGAGGAATTTGCTCTTTAATGGATAAAACACCTAAATCTTCCTAGAATTGGTTAAGCAGTTTGTATACCACTATTTAAGCAATAATTTATTATTATTTCTAAAATTTATTCAAATGAAAAAAGTTAAGTCAAGGTGCAGCATAAATTTTAGAATGAAGTGATTTACATTTCTTTTAAGAAATTTAGTATGAAAATTATTTTTAGGATTTGATAGTAAAATTTTAATAGAAAGAAAATTTGAATTAAGCTCTAAAATATGTACATATCGCCCGTCGCTCTTTATTAAAGATAAGTCGTAACAAAGTTAAAGTACTGGAAAGTGCTTTAAAAAATGAAATCATTAGATGTTTCACTTACAATGAAAATTTGTTTTTTAACCATTTTTTAAATTATAATAATATTTAATAATTAATTTTAAATTTTTTTTTAAAAACTAAAATAAAATTTTTTAAAACTGTAAAGGATAAATATTTTTTAATTAAAAGTAAGTCTTTGTACCTTTAGCATAAGGGATTTTTTAAAAAAAATAAAATTTTATTTTTTTCGAAATCAACTGATCTATTAAGTTTTTATAAAATATTATATATTACAAAATATAGTATAAAAACTTAATAGAAGTGAAATTCTTTTCAAAGTTGAAGATATCTAATTTTAACTAAAAATCTAAAAGTAAGCTTATAAACATATTCTAACTATTTTATATAATTATAAGCAAATATTTAAGGGATAAGCTTTAAATATTTTTTATTTAAATTTAATATTAAATTTAAATAAGAAATAGAATTTTTCTTATACTGTTATAAGTAATTATTTTTTTTTTAAAAATAAAATAATTTTTTATTTAATTCATATAATTAAATATGTATATAAAAATGAAAATATTAGTAAAATAATTTATTTCAATATATAATTTAGTATAAAAAATTATTTTATAAATAAATTTAAATAATTCGGCAAATAATTTTTTTGACTGTTTATTAAAAACAATGTATTTAGAGTCTAATAATTAAATATTAATCCTGCTCAATGAATATATTAAATTGCTGTAGTATTTTGACTATACAAAGGTATTGTAATAAGACTTTAATTGAGTGCTAAGAGAATGGACTTTCAAAAAAATTCTTTTTTAAATTTAAAAATTAAAGTTATTTTTATTTGTGAAGAAACAATAATGAAAATTATAGACAAGAAGACCCTATGAATTTTAACTAAATTAAACTAAAGCTTTAGTTTAATTTAGTTTAATTGGGGCGATTAAAAAAAATAATAAACTTTTTATAAAATAAAATGATCCATAAATTATGATTAAATGTAATAAATACTCTAGGGATAACAGCGTAATAATTTTAGATAGATCTTATAGAAAAAATAGTTTGCGACCTCGATGTTGGATTAGGATACTTTTTTAATGAAGAAGTTAAAATAAGAAGTTTGTTCAACTTTTAAAATCCTACATGATCTGAGTTTAGACCGATGTGAATCAGGTTGGTTTCTATCTTAATTTAAAAATTAAATTTTAATTAGTACGAAAGGAATTTTAAAATAAAAATTTTTTATTAATTTTAACAGTTTTTGCATCAATTTTTGGAATTATTAAAGTGACAGATAAAATGTGAGGAATTTAAGCTTCCTTTATGATTAAATTCCTTTAATAATTGTAAATTCATTAATTTTTTTAATTTTATTATTAATAGTTCTTATTAGAGTAGCTTTTTTTACCCTTTTAGAGCGAAAGATTCTAGGGTATTGTCATATTCGAAAAGGCCCCAATAAGGCAGGAATTTCAGGTTTATTTCAACCATTCAGAGATGCTATTAAACTTTTTAGAAAAGAAATAAATTTTATATTTTATATAAATATTTTAATTCACATAATTTCTCCAATTTTGAGAATTATATTAATAATAATAATTTGATTAATTTTCATGTTTAATAGAAATACAATTTATATAGAAATAAGAATTATTTATTTTTTATGTATTTCAAGAATAAGTGGATATACAATTTTATGAAGAGGTTGATCTTCAAATTCCAAGTACTCACTAATTGGATCATATCGAGGATTCGCTCAAGTAATTTCTTATGAAGTAAGAATGGCTATAATAATTATCGGGATTTGTTTAATTAGTCAATCGTATGGGTTTATTAACATAATAAAAGTACAAGAATACTTCATATTAATTTTTGGGTTATCATTCTTATTTTTATTATGAATGCTAATTTGTTTAGCAGAAACAAATCGTAGCCCTTTTGATTTAGCAGAGGGGGAGTCCGAATTGGTTTCGGGATTTAATATTGAATATGGCTCTTGATTATTTGCCTTAATTTTCATATCAGAATATGGAATAATCATAGCAATTAGTCTACTAACTAATTATATATTTTTTGGATTTAAAATTTTAAGAAATTTAATAATGTTGGTAATTATAACTATTTTTATCATTATTCGAGGAACTTATGTTCGTTATCGTTATGATAAATTAATAATAATAGCTTGAAAGGTAATTCTTCCTCAAAGAATTTTTACTTTTTTTATTTTATTTTTTCTTGTTTTCAATTTTAACAGTTTTTGCATCAATTTTTGGAATTATTTAAGCTTAAAAAGATTATAACAACGAAAATGTTAAGTGTTTAATTACACCACTTAAAAATAAAGATTAAATGAAAATTCATTAATTTTAGGTTAGAAGCCTAAATATGTTAATCTTTTATATTAAAAATTTAATAGGATAATCAATTAATTCATTAACAGTGAATTGCCTCTATTTTGGCTTCTATTAAAAACAGAATTTTTCTAAGTTCAGGTCGAAACTGAATGCAATATAATCGCTTTGTTTTTAGAAAAGGTAATTACAATTTCTAATTGCAAATTAGATTTTATTAAATTTTAAATACTTTTCTTATTTTAGCCAATCAATTATTCCTAATTTTCACTCAAAAATTAGGCCTAATAAAATAATTAAATTAATAAACAAAAAAGCTAAAAATAAATATAAATTAAATCTTATAATTAATGGAAAAGGAACAATAATTACAATTTCTACGTCAAAAATTAAAAATACAATTCCAATGTAGAAAAATTTCAGAGAAAAAGGAACACGTGAAAAAGAAAATGGATCGAATCCACATTCAAATGGGGATATTTTCTCTTTATTTTTTAAATTTTTAAAATGAATTAATAAAAATATTAACAAAATTAGTAAAGGAATAAAAATAATAATTCCAATATTTATTAAAATTATTTAATTTTAATAAAACCTTTTAATTGGAAATTAAATGTACTTTATTTATACTAATTAAATTAATAAACTCATCAATATATAAATGTAAATAAGAATAGTCATACAACATCAACAAAATGTCAGTATCAAGCAGCAGCTTCAAATCCAAAAAAATGTTCAGAAGAAATAAATATATTTTTAATTCGTTTTATAGAAACAATTAAAAAAATTGTACCAATAATTACATGAATCCCATGAAAACCAGTAGTTAAAAAAAAAGTAGAGCCAAAAATTCCATCTGAAATAGAAAATTGAGCTTGATAATATTCAAAAAGCTGAAATAAAGTAAATAAAAAACCTAAGGCAATAGTAATTTTCAAAGAAAATAAAGAATTATTTATATTTCCTAATATAATAGAGTGGTGTCTTCAAGTAACTGAAATCCCTGAAGAAATTAAAATTGTTGAATTTAAAAGAGGGATTTCAAATGGGTTAAAAGGGAAAATATTTTTTGGTGGTCAAACTCTCCCAATTTCAATATTAGGAGATAAACTTCTATGAAAAAATGCTCAAAAAAATGAAACAAAAAAAAAAACTTCAGATAAAATAAATAATAATATTCCTATTTTTAAACCTTTCAGTACCAGTATTGTATGAAATCCTTGAAAAGATGCCTCTCGTGAAATATCTCGTCATCACTGAAATGAAGATAAAATTAAAATAATTAAAGCAATTAAAGATAAAAAATAGTTATAATTGTTAAAATAATTAATAAAGCCTAAAGTTAAACACAAAGCTGAAATGGACCTGGTTAAAGGTCAAGGTCTTTTCTCTACTAAATGAAATGGGTGAAATATCATAAGTTATACTTCATTGATATATAAAGAAATTAAAGTTACAAATACAAAACTTTGGATAATTGCAACAGCAGTTTCTAAAATAACTAATATAATTATAACAGGAATAGTCATAATTAATATAAAATTATTTAATAATGCTAAAGAAGATAAAAGATGGATAAGTAAATGGCCTCTAATTATATTTGCTATCAATCGAACAGATAAAGTAATTGGACGAATTAAATTTCTAACAGTTTCAATTAAAACTATAAAAGATCTCAAAAAGATTGGAGAACCTAAAGGAACTAGGTGAGCTATAAATTTATTAAATTTTTTAAAAACTCTGAAAATAATTAAACTTAGCCAAAAAGGAAAAGCAAAATACATAGTAAAAATTAAATGACTAGAAGCAGTAAAAACATAGGGCAATAATCCTAAAAGATTAGAAAATAAAATACAAATGAAGATGGAAGTAAAAAATAAAATATTTTTCTTTTTGAAAGATTTTAAATTATTTATTATTTCTTGAAAAAATTTTTCTAAAAGAATTTTTCAAGAAATAATAAATAGAGAAGAAGAAATTCAATAAAATGAAGGATATAAAATTATAAATAAAATTATTGTTATTCAGTTTCATCTGAATCATATTGAGGTTGAAGGGTCAAAAATTGAAAATAGGTTATTTATCATTTAAATAAAAATTTTTTATTTGATATAATAACATTCTTTTTTAAACTTTTAAAATTTTTAAAAAAGAATGTTATTATTATTGTTATGATTAATAAAATTATTATTATAATTGTAATTAATAATCAATTTATTGGAAAAATTTGTGGCATTTAAAAAACACTTTTAGTAATTAAAGAATGACATTCTTTTGTTATTTAATTTAACTAGTTTTTTCATTGAAAGTATAAATACTATGAATTGGTTTAAGAGACCATTGCTTAATTTTCAGCCATTCAATGTTTAATTAGAAATAAATTTAATAAAATTTTTTATTTTCACAATTTCTATAGAAATTGGTATAAAGCTATGATTAGCCCCACAAATTTCTGAACATTGACCAAAAAATATTCCAGGACGTTTGGCAAATGAAAATGCTTGATTAAGACGTCCTGGAATAGCATCTATTTTAATTCTTAAAGATGGTAATGATCAAGAATGGATTACATCAGCTGATGTAATCAAAAATTTAATTGATGTATTAAATGGAATAACTAAATTGTTATCTGTATCTAAAAGACGGAATGAGTTTAGTTTTATTTCCTCTTGTGGAATTATAAATGAGTCAAATTCTTTGTTAAAATCTGAATATTCGTATGACCAATATCATTGGTGTCCGATAATTTTAATTGACATTTGAGAGGAAAATAATTCATCTGTTAAATAAAGTAAATGAAGAGATGGTATTGCAATAAAAATTAAAGTAATTGTGGGGATGATTGTTCAAATAATTTCAATTTCTTGACCTTCTATTATTGACCGTCTAGTGAAATTGTTAAGAACAATATTAATTACTATATAAATAGTGATGATAGTAATTATTAAAATAATTAGTATTGAATGATCATGAAAAAATCTTATTTGTTCTATGATTGGAGAATTTCTGTCTGGAAAAGAAATTAATGATCATGTTATCATAAGTTATATTTTATTTTAAAATAATATTATTTTGATTAAAAGTATGCTCAGATGGGGGAAAATTTAATATTCATTCAATAGATGAGTTTGTGAATTGGGAGATAATAATTTTTTTTTTTTCAATTATTGATGACCAGATAATAAAAATTATTAAAATAGTTCCAATTAATCTGATTACTGATCCAATAGACGAAATTATATTTCATTTTGAAAAAAAATCTGGGTAATCTGAATAACGTCGTGGTATACCTCTAAGGCCTAAGAAATGTTGAGGAAAAAATGTTATATTTACACCAATGAAAGTAATTATAAATTGTCTTTTTGTAAGTATTGAGTTAAAGTTTAATCCAAAAAATAAAGGGAATCAATGAATAATGGCTCCTATGATTGCAAAAACTGCTCCTATAGAAAGAACATAATGAAAATGGGCAACAACATAATATGTGTCATGAAGAATAATGTCAATAGATGAATTAGCCAGTATAATTCCTGTTAATCCTCCAACAGTGAAAAGGAAAACAAATCCTAGGGCCCATAGAATTGGTGTATTAAATTTTAATTTTGTCCCATGAAGAGTGGCTAGTCAACTGAAAATTTTAATACCTGTTGGTACTGCAATAATTATTGTGGCTGAAGTAAAGTAAGCTCGTGTATCAATATCTATTCCTACTGTAAACATATGGTGAGCTCATACAATAAATCCTAACAAACCAATTGCTAGTATTGCATAAATTATTCCAAGATTTCCGAAAGGTTCTTTTTTTCCAGTATGAAAACAAATGATTTGTGAAATTATCCCAAAACCTGGAAGAATTAAAATGTAAACTTCGGGATGACCAAAGAATCAAAATAAATGCTGATATAAAATTGGGTCACCTCCTCCTGAAGGATCAAAGAATGATGTATTGAAATTTCGATCTGTTAATAATATGGTAATTGCCCCTGCAAGAACAGGTAATGATAAAAGAAGGAGAATAGCAGTAATTAATACTGATCATACAAATAATGGTATACGTTCCAAAGTTATTCCTATGGATCGTATATTAATAATAGTTGTAATAAAATTAATAGCGCCTAAGATTGAAGATGCTCCAGCTAAATGAAGGGAAAAAATTGCTATATCTACAGATGGGCCATAGTGTGACAAATTTGAGGATAAGGGAGGGTAAACAGTTCATCCTGTTCCTGCTCCTCTTTCAACTAATGATGAATTAATTAATAAAAATAATGAAGGAGGCAGTAATCAAAATCTTATATTATTTATTCGAGGAAAAGCTATGTCTGGAGCACCTAATATTAAAGGAACTAATCAATTTCCGAATCCTCCGATTATAATAGGTATTACCATAAAAAAAATTATAATAAAAGCATGAGCGGTGACAATTACATTATAAATTTGATCATTTCCAATGAGTGTTCCTGGTTGTCCAAGTTCTATTCGAATTAAAATTCTTATTCTTAATCCTAACATTCCGGCTCAAGCCCCGAAGATTAAATATATTGTTCCAATGTCTTTATGATTTGTAGAAAATATTCATCGCGGTAAAATGACCGAAATTTAGGTGATAAATTGTAAATTTATTTATGGATTTAAAATCCTTTTACTAAGATTTATTGATAATAATTTTTACTTTGAAGGTAAATAGTTTTTTTTAACTTAAAATCTTTATAATATTATATTAATTAGAACGAAAGTTATAATAACTACTATTCTTAAAATTAAATTATTGTATACTTTATAAAAATTTAAACTATAGTTTAAATTTTTATAAATTAATAAAATGGGGGTAACTATTTGTAAATAAATAAAAATATTAATTAATGAAGATAAGATTAAAATAATAATACTAATAATTGAATATTTAATAATAATAATAATAGCCAAAAATTTAATTATAAATCCAAAAAATGGTGGTAATCCCCCTAATGATATTATTAAAATAATAATTCTAATTTTATCATTATTTATAATTTTTGGCTTTATTAAATCCTGTAACGAGTTAATATTTGTTTTTTTAAAAATTTTGCAAATTGAAAAAATTATAAATATATAAATAGTTATATAAAATAGTCAAAAACTTCTTGAAGAAAATATAATAATGATTATTCAACTTAAGTGCCTAATAGATGAGAAAATTAAGATTTTTTTAAAAAGTTTTAAATTAAAAATTATAATAGAGCTTATAATTAAAGATAAAATTCTAATAATAAATGTAATTCCCCTTTTTATAAAAGATAAAATAAAAAGGGGAATTAATTTTTGAATCGTAAGAATAATTGAAAATGAATTATAATCTAATGTTTCTCTAATTGAGATTAGTCAGGAATGAAATGGAATTATTGCTAATTTAATTATTAATGAAACATTAATTAATGTTTCATTAATAATTAAATAATTTGTTATTATAATTGAAGAACCTATAAAGAATATAATTGATGAAAATGATTGAACAATAAAATATGAAATTATTCTATTACAATTTTGTATTTTATTTTGTTTTATAATAGGAATAAATATTATTATATTTATTTCTATTATAATTCAAAAAATAAATCAATTGTTTGAAGAAATTGAAATAATAATAGTCAATATAATTATTCATTTTATTAATCTTTTAAAAAAAATTAATAAAGGAGATAATCATATTTGGGGTATGAACCCACTAGCTTAATTTAGCTTACTTTATT